TTAGTCCAAGAACTGTACCTACATCAATTCACATTTCTTAGGATTTAATTCAATTAAGAACTTTTCAGAAAAAGATTTTCCTGGTGGTTCAATAAGGTCATGAAAAAATTTCAATTTATTTATCTCTTTACATATAATGGATTTGCCCGGACCAATACATGATTTTCTTTTAGTCTTTTTGGGATCCGGTCTTATATTAGGAGGCATAGGGGTAGTATTACTTACCAACCCAATTTATTCTGCTTTTTCGTTGGGATTGGTTCTTGTTTGTATATCCTTATTCTATATTCTATCAAACTCTCATTTTGTAGCTGCCGCACAGCTCCTTATTTACGTGGGAGCTATAAATATCTTAATTATATTTGCTGTCATGTTCATGAACGATTCAGAATATTACAAAGATTTTCATCTTTGGACCGTTGGGGATGGCGTTACTTTGTTGGTTTGTACAGGTATTTTTGTTTCACTAATGACTACTATTCTGGATACGTCATGGTACGGGATTATTTGGACTACAAGATCAAACCAAATTATAGAGCAAGATTTGATAAGTAACAGTCAACAAATTGGAATTCATTTATCAACAGATTTTTTTCTTCCATTTGAACTCATTTCGATAATTCTTTTAGCTGCTTTGATAGGCGCAATTGCTGTGGCCCGCCAGTAATAAATCTTTCGAACTAGTAACCGAAATCAAAATGAAACTTTGTTCTGTGTTATCACATCCATTTCCCCTCACTTCAATCTTATTTGAAGATTGTTTATGTCTAAAATAGAGATTCTTTTTTTTGATCTATTGCCAATAGATTCCCTTATTCAGTACTTTTTTTTATTCTAGTCACTTAAACTCATTAAATTGTTTTTCATCTTGAAATGAATCAAAATTGATAAGGAGTTGGTCAATGATGCTCGAACATGTACTTGTTGTGAGTGCCTATTTATTTTCTATCGGTATCTATGGATTGATCACAAGTCGAAATATGGTTAGAGCCCTTATGTGTCTTGAACTTATACTGAATGCAGTTAATATAAATTTCGTAACATTTTCTGATTTTTTTGATAGTCGCCAATTAAAAGGAAATATTTTTTCAATTTTTGTTATAGCTATTGCAGCCGCTGAAGCAGCTATTGGACCAGCTATTGTTTCCGCAATTTATCGTAACAAAAAATCAACTCGTATAAATCAATCGAATTTGTTAAATAAGTAGTAGTGTATTAATCATAGAAATTCTAATATTTATCAAGTCAAATTAACATGGATGATACATAACGTATTGATCGTGTTTACAAAAAATGCAAGAAATCAAAGTATCTTGGACCTCTCGTATGAGTCGATCTGGAAGCAGATTGATTAGAAAAATTCTGGTAAATCATTGATTCATCTGGTGTCTAAATATATGTATAATTCATTTACAAGTTTACTAGATCGAAAATTTATGATGTTCAAAAATTTATATATCCAATGTCACATTCAGTAAAGATTTATGATACATGTATAGGGTGTACTCAATGTGTCCGAGCCTGTCCCACAGATGTATTAGAGATGATACCTTGGGACGGATGTAAAGCTAAGCAAATTGCTTCTGCTCCAAGAACAGAAGACTGTGTTGGTTGTAAGAGATGTGAATCCGCCTGTCCAACGGATTACTTGAGTGTTCGAGTTTATTTATGGCATGAAACAACTCGAAGCATGGGCCTAGCTTATTGATCCCTTTCCAAAATCCCACCTGAATATATTTGATTTTTTTTTTACCGACAAAAACCCCCCTGCTCGAAAAATCAAATATATAATTATATATTTGATTTTTCGAGCACGGACTTTTCTGATCCAAGTGTATCTTGTTTTTACTACGAATTATTTTCCTTGGTTAACAATAGTGGTAGTTTTGCCAATATTCGCGGGTTCCTTAATTTTCTTTCTTCCTCATAGAGGAAATAAGATGATTAGGTGGTACACTATATTTATATGCACCGTAGAACTCCTTCTAATAACTTGTGCATTCTATTATCATTTCCAATTGGACGATCCATTAATGCAACTGACGGAGGATTATAAATGGATCAATCTTTTTGATTTTTACTGGAGATTGGGAATAGATGGACTTTCTATAGGACCTATTTTGCTGACAGGATTTATCACCACTTTAGCTACTTCAGCGGCTCGGCCGGTTACTCGAGATTCCCGATTATTCCATTTCCTGATGTTAGCAATGTATAGTGGTCAAATAGGATCATTTTCTTCTCGAGACCTTTTACTTTTTTTCATCATGTGGGAGTTAGAATTAATTCCGGTTTATCTACTTCTATCCGTGTGGGGGGGGAAAAAACGTTTATATTCAGCTACAAAGTTTATTTTGTACACTGCAGGAAGTTCCGTTTTTTTATTAATGGGAGTTCTGGGTATCGGTTTATATGGTTCCAATGAACCAACATTCAATTTTGAAATATCAGCTAATCAATCTTATCCAGTAGTACTGGAAATAATATTCTATATTGGATTTCTTATTGCTTTTGCTGTCAAATCACCGATTATACCTTTACATACATGGTTACCAGACACCCATGGAGAGGCACATTATAGTACTTGTATGCTTCTAGCCGGAATATTATTAAAAATGGGAGCCTATGGATTGGTTCGGATCAATATGGAATTATTGTCCCGCGCTCATTCTATATTTGCTCCCTGGTTGATGATAGTAGGCACACTTCAAATAATCTATGCAGCTTCAGCATCTCCCGGTCAACGTAATTTAAAAAAAAGAATAGCCTATTCCTCCGTATCTCATATGGGTTTCATAATTATAGGAATTGGCTCTATAAGTGATATGGGCCTCAATGGAGCCATTTTACAAATAATATCTCATGGCTTTATTGGCGCTGCACTCTTTTTCTTGGCGGGAACGAGTTTTGATAGAATACGTCTTGTTTCTCTCGACGAAATGGGCGGAATGGCGATCCCAGTTCCAAAAATATTCACGACTTTCAGTATCTTATCGATGGCTTCCCTTGCATTACCGGGGATGAGTGGCTTTGTTGCAGAATTAATAGTATTTTTTGGACTAATTACCAGCCAAAATCTTTTTTTAATAACAAAAATACTAATTACATTTGTAATGGCAATTGGAATGATATTAACTCCTATTTATTCATTATCTATGTTACGCCAAATGTTCTATGGATACAAGTTTTTTAATGCTCCAAACTCTTATTTTTTTGATTCTGGACCGAGAGAGTTATTTGTTTCGATCTCTATCCTTTTACCTGTAATAGGTATTGGTATTTATCCGGATTTCGTTTTCTCACTATCCGTTGACAAGGTCGAAGATATTATATCTAATTATTTTTATAGATAATTATAGATAATTATTAAAAAAATTAATAAAATAAAAAATCAAACATCAATCTTATACTATAATAAGAATAAGATGTTTAAAAAATTCGTTGTACAATTACAAAAAACAAATATTTTTTCTTCTCTTAAGTTTATTTTTAACTTAAACTTAAGTTAAAAATAAAAATGAATTATACTTTTAACCAGATATGTTTGGCCTTTGTAAGAACCTTTTGAATCAAACTAGTGATTCAAAAGGTTCTCGATGGCTTACACGACGTTTTCTTATATATATGCTGTCCCATGTTTATTTGTGTTCATTAGGTTCTTTCTTCAGTTAGATGTTAGGGTAAATGAACCATAACTATGTAGCCCTATTCCTAATAGATTGACCCCAAAATAGCATATCCAAATTATAAGAAATCCCATAGAGGCTACAATTGCAGAATTTACAACCTCAAAATCTTTATTTGTTCGAATATGTAAATAAATCGCGAATACGGTCCAAGTAATAAATGCCCAAGTTTCTTTCGGATCCCAATTCCAATATGAGCCCCATGCCTCATTTGCCCATACTGCTCCCGAAAGAATACCTATGGTTAAAAAGATAAAACCTATACCAATAATACGATAACTCCAATGATCCAATTGTTGAATCAATTGAGACCTATAATAATTCCTAGAAGAAATTAAGGAAGTGTTCCATAAAACATTGTTTCTTTCGTTCATGTATTGGATCTCATCAAAACAAAACGACTCATTATTGCTTTTCTCAAAAATACTTATGACTTTGCGAGATGTAATGACTATAAGAGCTACTGATAATAATGATCCACATAAAAGAGATGCATAGCCCAATACCATCATACTTACATGCATCATTAACCAATGAGATTGGAGAGCGGGTACTAATAGTACGGATTGATGCATTTCGGTTAAAAAACCAGAAGTAGCAAAGCCTTGGGTAAAAATAACACTTGGCGCGGTTATTGCGCTTAAAGGGTTTTTTTTTTTTTTTAAATACGGAACCATATGAATAATGGACAAACTCCATGAAAGAAAAATTAATGATTCGTATAAATCACTTAAAGGTAAATGCCTTGAATAAATCCAACGAGTAACTAATAATCCTGTTATACAGACAAAAGTGGTTTTTATGCCTTTTTCTGATGAATCATATAGTTCTGCGCTTTCATTAACTAATAAGATTATCAAACGAATTGAAATTATAATTGAAACAACCGAAAAGGATATATGAGTTAATATATGCTCTAAAATGGAAAATATCATAAAAAATTATAAAAAAAGAGGAGAATCTCCCAATTATAGAAATGGAAATCGGGAATTGAATTCATTATAGGACTTACTCTTTTATAAGATGCCATGCCGCCACTCGGACTCGAACCGAGATGCTCTAGCACTGCTTCCTAAGAGCAGCGTGTCTACCGATTTCACCATAGCGGCTTTTCGAAATCATAATAACCTATTTTTATTCAATTGTCGAGGTTAAAGTACTCAATCATTCAATATTTTTGAGTTTTATTTTATAAGAAACATTGAAATTCATGAATAAAGAAATTGATGAATCAAAACTTGTTTAAAAAATAGTGATTTGAACCTAGTTACAATAATAATCCTTATTTTTTATTATTTTATTTAATATTTAGATTTATAGTAGATTTATAGTGTCTATTTTATTTAACGTAACATTAACAATGGAGTTCTTTTAGTTTATACTCTCCTAAAATGGAACTTTTCTAACTACATAGTTTTTACCGCAATTCAATGTTCTTTTTTTCTTTTTATTATTTTTTTTATGACCAAAATTTATACATTTCTCGTATAAAATATCCATTGATAAAAGCTTCTTGTCGCATTTAGGTGGATATTTTATACGAGGGATATAAGGGATATATAAGGATAAGGATTATATATATTGATAATGATTTTTTAAAATGAGTGTTCCGAAGATTCCAAAACAAGTTTTAAACTTAAAAAATTAGTTTCAACGAATCATTAATTTGGATTAAAGATCTTATATTATCTTATGTTTGCTCTTTTCGAATAAATATTTGTTCTTTCCTATTTGAAAATCATTTCTATATATAGATATAAAAATTTAATAGATATAATAATTTATATATAAAAAGATTATTCTATATAAATTATTATAAATTCTAAACGAAATTCAAAACTAGACTCTTTTTAGAGTCAGAGATAGATCCAGATTATTCCAATGTTTAATTATTTATTTCTTGTTATCCAAAAAAACTTTTTGAATTCCCTGTAGAAAGAGATTTCGCTAATGAAAAAACTTTTAATGCTACCCAATACCCCTTCCTTTTCCAAATATTATTACGAATTCGTTTTTTTGATATGGAAGTACGTTTTTTTGGAACTGCCATTAAAAAATTATGATAGGGTATTCAGTTCTATAGTTGGATGTGAAAGACATCTATTGTTCAAAACCAATTGTTTTTTACTATATAATATATAATTCTCTCTTTATTTCTCTCTTTATTGTCTAAATTCGACTCTTTTCATAAAAAATATAAAAATATAAACCAAAGCGGTTGTGTCTTTATGTTGTTTATTTTCGTCATGCTATATTTATACATGTAATAAAATACATCAAAAAGTTTAAGAAATAAGAAACCAACCTTTTATTTTTGAATTTAATAAAAAAACGTTAATAATCTTTTTTTTATATTAATTGCTTAATTGGTCAAGCTCAAAAAAAGAGTGCACCTAATGAAAATTGTAAAATTAAAATGAGACTAGTAGTTAATCTGTTAAAGTATACATCATTTTTTATATTTTTATATAAAATATAAAATAAGTCCTTTTATTTTTGTAATTCCTTCACTCAATTAAAAAACTTCATTGGTTAATGATTCTGAATAAACGAACTAAAAAAAAAAAGAACTCTTTTTTTTTCTGGGGTTAAGTTATGGACTGTGTCTGTCTTTTATGAATTCTATTAAAATAACATATTCTTTTTGGTGTAATTATTTGTCCTTACTCTCTCTAGAGATTCAAATATTGTATTATGTAAATTGTAATAAGAATTGAGATTTTTATTTTTTTTTTGTAGTTTCATAAAATCTTACTTAAAAAAGATAAGTATTTATTTTGCAATGGTAACTTGGTCATCTCATTTGACCAATTCTAACTTCTTGATTTGAAATATCTTTTTTGTTTGAAGTATTTGGAAAAGATTTCGAATAATTAAGAATAAAAGATATTTATTTTAGTTTTACATATCTTATCTTAATTTTTTTTATTAACTGACTCCTTTCAAAAAAAATAAGAGCTGATGAATCAGAAACAGTTAACTAAGAATAAAAGATTTTTATTTGTTTTTATGGAATATACATACCAATATTCATGGATCATACCTTTCATTCCAGTTATAATTCCTATGTTAATAGGGGTGGGACTTCTCCTTTTTCCGAAGGCAACAAAAGATCTTCGCCGCATGTGGGCTTTTCCTAGTGTTTTATTGTTAAGTATAGTTATGATTTTTTCAGCCAATCTGTCTATTCAGCAAATAAATAACAGTTATATCTATCAATATGTATGGTCTTGGACCATCAATAATGACTTTTCTTTAGAGTTCAGCTACTTGATCGATCCACTTACTTCTATTATGTTAATCTTAATTACTACTGTTGGAATTATGGTTCTTATTTATAGTGACAATTATATGTCTCATGATCAAGGATATTTGAGATTTTTTGCTTATATGAGTTTTTTCAATACTTCAATGTTGGGATTAGTGACTAGTTCTAATTTGATACAAATTTATATTTTTTGGGAATTAGTTGGAGTGTGTTCTTATCTATTAATAGGTTTTTGGTTCACACGAACAATTGCCGCGAATGCTTGTCAAAAAGCGTTTGTAACTAATCGTGTAGGGGATTTTGGTTTATTATTAGGAATCTTAGGTCTTTATTGGATAACGGGCAGTTTCGAATTTCGGGATTTGTTTGAAATATTCAATAGTTTGATTTATAATAATGAAGTTCATTTTTTATTTGTTACTTTGTGTGCCTTCTTATTATTTTCTGGTGCAATTGCTAAATCCGCTCAATTCCCCCTTCACATATGGTTACCTGACGCTATGGAAGGACCTACTCCTATTTCAGCTCTTATACATGCTGCTACTATGGTAGCAGCAGGAATTTTTCTTGTCGCTCGGCTTCTTCCTCTTTTCATGGTTATACCTTACATAATGAATATAATCGCTTTAATAGGTATAATAACATTACTATTAGGAGCTACTTTAGCTCTTGCTCAAAAAGATATTAAGAGAAGTTTAGCCTATTCTACAATGTCTCAATTGGGTTATATGATGTTAGCTCTAGGTATTGGGTCTTATCGAGCTGCTTTATTTCATTTGATTACTCATGCTTATTCAAAAGCATTGTTGTTTTTAGGGTCCGGATCAATCATTCATTCAATGGAAGCTATTGTTGGATATTCTCCAGATAAAAGTCAAAATATGGTTCTTATGGGTGGTTTAATAAAACATGTGCCAATTACAAAAACTGCTTTTTTATTAGGTATACTTTCCCTTTGTGGTATTCCACCCCTTGCCTGTTTTTGGTCCAAAGATGAAATTCTTAATGATAGTTGGTTGTATTCACCGATTTTTGCAATAATAGCTTTTTCCACAGCAGGATTAACTGCATTTTATATGTTTCGGATCTATTTACTTACGTTTGAGGGCTCTTTAAATGTAAATTTTCAAAATTACAGCGGTAAAACAAATAACTCGTTTTATTCAATATGTCTATGGGGAAAAGATAAAGAAGGGAAAAAAATAATTAAAAAAGATTTTCGGTTATTATCTTTATTAACAATGAATAATAATGAAAGGATTTCTTTTTTGGGGAAGAAGACATATCCAATTGATATTAATATAAGAAAGATGACGCGACCCTTTATTACTATTGCTCATTTTGACATTAAGAACACTTTTTCGTATCCCCATGAATCGGATAGTGCTATGCTATTTCCTATGCTTGTATTAGGCATATTTACTTTGTTCATTGGAGCCATAGGAATTCCTATGAATCAACAAGGAATGGATTTTGATATATTATCAAAATTGTTAACTCCAGCTATAATATATCAAAATTCAAATAATTCTGTGGATTGGTATGAATTTGTGACAAATGCAAGTTTTTCATTGAGTATAGCTTATATCGGAATATTTATAGCGTCTTTTTTATATAAGCCTGTTTATTCATCTTTACAAAATTTGAACTTCCGAAATTCATTTCTTAAAAGTGTTCCCAATCGAATTCTTTGGGAAAAAATAATAAATGTGATATATGATTGGTCATATAATCGTGGTTACATAGATGTTTTTTATGCAATATCCTTAAATAACGGTATAAGAGGATTAGCTCAACTAACTGATTTTTTTGATAAACGAGTAATTGAAGGAATTACGAATGGAGTCGGTATTACAAGTTTTTTTGTCGGAGAGGGTATCAAATATATAGGTGGTGGCCGAATTTCTTCTTATCTCTTATTGTATTTATTTTATGTATTCATTTTTTTATTCATTTTCATTTTTTAAATTATAAAATAAAAAAAGTAAGTTAATTTTTAATTTATATTAATTATATCTCATATGCAAAATAAGTTATATTATAATTATATTATAATAATTATATTATAATTATAAATTATAATCAAAAATTTTTACATTTTTATTTTTTTTTTTATTTAATAATTTAATATTTTTTATTTAATTTTTTTAATTTTGTTTTGATTTAATATTGATTGTTTATAGTCGAAAAGAATATTAACAAGAGGTTTTTCAAACCAGAATATCTCTTTATCCTTTTTATCTTGAAATATTTCTAACTTCGAATTTTCTTGATTCCCATCTAGATAAGAAGTTTCATAAATTGGTCTATTTTTATAGCGTGTCTCTTTAAAGTGGAATTCATCCTTTGTTTTTCCCTTTCCATTCATTCGGATCTCTTTTGTTTCATCCATTTTGTCCGGATCCTCCTTTTCTTCCGAAAAAAGAGAAGGAGAAGGATCTTCTTCAGTGGATTCTTCTTGTTCCTGTTTAGTCCCCTTTGTTTCGGAAGTTGTTTCTATTTCTACATCTGTTTCTTCCTCGCTTTCCCCCCTTTCTTCCGTTTCTGAGGTTTCTTTCAGTTTCTTAGTAATAATGGGTGACGGTACTCTGCCTAAATAGTAGACACAGGTAATAAATAAGAGAATACTAAAGATTCGAGCCATATTAGATCTAATAAGTACATTAAATCTAATAGAATCATTTTGCTGTATCCAGACTAATACCAATCCAACCCATTTCATGAATAAAATGTGACCAATTAACCAACCAACAAAACTACTTGTTACAAATAATATCTTGTTGTTGCATCGAAACATATAAATGTTGACTAATCTGACTAACATTGAACTTGGTAAAATGAAATGGTTGAATAATTGAAAAATTAGATTATTCAGGAATACGCATTGAATGCTAAGATTACGCATTGAGTTTCTGGTAGTAGATCCATAATCAAAAAAGTGTTTGTGATTGTTCCAGAAGAAATGAAACAAAAGATACGGTAGAGCTAGTACAGTTATTGTATGAGGTCTACCCAATGCTAGATGCAGAGGCGCATAATAGATCGA